ATTAAAAGTATATTGATTTTTCCCCAATAACCGAATACTTTTGTCTGTAAATACTGCATATTGGATTCCATCCATAAATCGATTTTCTTCCCTATGAGATGAGTTCGAGTCTCAATAAGAATGCTAGTTCTTACTGTTCATATGGTATGATATAAATATACCACACCAATTCGTTATGTATGGATGATGAGATTCCATTGATACAGAGCCAATTCCAATAGACTTATTGGAGGGTCCCATTGGTGTGCATCCAGTAGGAATTGAACCTACGAATTCGCCAATTATGAGTTGGGTGCTTTAACCATTCAGCCATGGATGCTTAGCGGGGATCCTGATATATCGTAGAAAAACAAAGTCGAAATGGAAATGCAATCTTGAGTTCAGTTTGAATGGAGCTATAGACGTAAAGGAAAGGCAGTCTTGAGTTTGATCGTGAATGAAGCTATAAGTTTGAATGAAGCTATAAGTTTGAATGGAGCTATAGACGTAAAGGAAAGGCAAGTAGATACGCGTAAAGGAAAGGCAAGTAGATATGCGTAAAGGAAAGGCAGTCTTTAGTTTAGTTTGAATCAATTCAATTTACCAATTTAATTTATAGGAGCTATATTTGATATGAAAGGGAAAGACTATTTAGAGCGAGAGGGAGACAACTTATTTTTATTTCGATGCTGGAGACAGTGGATTTTGGAATTTAGAGAGATTTTGCGGGAGATCAAGAATTCTCACTATTTAATAGATTCATGGACCAAATACAATTCAGTGGGATCTTTCATTAAGATTTTTTTCCATCAAGAACGTTTTGTAAAACTCTTGGACTTCCGAATTTGGAGTATCCTATTTTTACGCAATTCACAGGATTTCACGACCAAGGTTGTAGTACTATTCAAGGGTGTAGTACTATTTGGAGTAGTGGTCCTTCTATACCGTATCAACAATCGAAAGATGGTCGAAAGAAAAAATCTCTATTTGACAAGGCTTCTTCCTATACCTATGAATTCCATTGGACCCAGAAATGATACATTGGAAGAATCCTTTGTTTCTTCCAATATCAATAGGTTGATTGTTTCACTCCTTTATCTTCCAAAAGGAAAAAAGATCTCGGAGAGCTGTTTCCTGGATCCGAAAGAGAGTACTTGGGTTCTCCCAATAACTAAAAAGGGTAGCATGTCTGAATCTAACTGGGGTTCGCGGTGGTGGAGGAACTGGATCGGAAAAAAGAGGGATTCTAGTTGTAAGATATCTAATGAAACCGTCGCTGGAATTGAGATCTCATTCAAAGAAAAAGATATCCAATATCTGGAATTTCTTTTTGTATATTATATGGATGATCCGATCCGCAAGGACCATGATTGGGAATTTTTTGATCGTCTTTCTCCGACGAAGGGGCGAAACATAATCAATTTGAATTCGGGACAGCTATTCGAAATCTTAGTGAAAGATTGGATTTGTTATCTCATGTTTGCTTTTCGTGAAAAAATACCAATTGAAGTGGAGGGTTTCTTCAAACAACAAGGAGCTGGGTCAACTATTCAATCAAATGATATTGAGCATGTTTCTCATCTCTTCTCGAGAAAGGAGTGGGCTATTTCTTTGCAAAATTGTGCTCAATTTCATATGTGGCAATTCCGCCAAGATCTCTTCGTTAGTTGGGGGAATTTTCCGCACGAATCGGATTTTTTGAGGAACATATCGGGAGAGAATTGGATTTGGTTAGACAATGTGTGGTTGGTAAACAAGGATCGGGTTTTTAGCAAGGCACGAAATATATTGCGAAATCTTCAATATGATTCCACAAGATCTAGTTTCGTTCAAGGAAGGGATTCTAGCCAATTGAAGGGATCTTTTGATCAATCCAGAGATCATTTCGATTCCATTAGTAATGAGGATTCGGAATATCACACATTGATCAATCAAAGAGAGATTTCACAACTAAAAGAAAGAAAGATTCTTTGGGATCTTTCTTTTCTTCAAACGAAAGGAACAGAGATAGAAATCGAAGAATTTCTTGGGAATCCTACAAGATCCATTCGTTCTTTTTTCTCTGACAGATTGTCAGAACTTCATCTGGGTTCGAATCCTATTGAGAGATCCACTAGAGATCAGAAATTGTTGAAGAAAGAACAAGATTTTTCTTTTGTCCCTTCCAGGCGATCGGAAAATAAAGAAATAGTTAATCTATTCAAGACAATTCCATATTTACTAAATACCGTCTCAATTCATCCTATTTCATCAGATCGGAACGGGGGGGGATATACGTTACACCACGATTTTGAATCAGAAGAGAGATTTCAAGAAATGGCAGATCTATTCACTCTATCAATAACCGAGCCGGATCTGGTGTATCATAAGGGATTTGCCTTTTTTATTGATTCCTACGGATTGGATCAAAAACCATTCTTGAATGAGGTATTCAACTCCAGGGATGAATCGAAAAAGAAATCTTTATTGGTTCTACCTCCTATTTTTTTTAAAGAGAATGAATCTTTTTATCGAAGGATCAGAAAAAAATGGGCCCGGATCTCCTGCGGGAATGAAAATGATACTCTGAATCATAGAACTATAATGAAATATACGATCAACCAACATTTATCGAATTTGAAACAGAGTCAGAAGAAATGGTTTGATCCTCTTTTTTTTCTTTCTCGAACCGAGAGATCCATGAATTGGGATCCTAATGCATATAGATACAAATGGTCTAATGGGAGCAAGAATTTCCAGGAATATTTAGAACATTTCATTTCTGAGCAGAAGAGCCTTCTTTTTCAAGTTCAAGTAGTGTTCGATCGATTACGTCGTATACGTATTAATCAATATTCGATTGATTGGTCTGAAGTTACCGACAAAAAAAATTTGTCTAAGTCACTTACTTTGTTCTTGTCCAAGTTTCTTCGCTTTTTGTCTAAATCACTTCCTTTTTTCTTTGTAAGTTTCGGGAATATCCCCATTCATGGGTCCGAGATCCATATCTATGGATTGAAAGGTCCGAATGATCAACTCTGCAATCAGCTGTTAGAATCAATAGGTCTTCAAATCGTTCATTTGAAAAAATTGAAACCCTTCTTATTGGATGATCATGATACTTGCCAAAAATCGAAATTATTGTTCAATAAGATACCAAAGTGGAAGATTAACTCATTCCATACTCGAAATAATCGCAGGAAATCTTTTGATAACACGGATTCCTATTTCTCAATGATATCCCACCATCGAGACAATTGGCTGAATCCCGTGAAACCATTTCATAGAAGTTCATTAATATCTGCTTTTTATAAAGCAAATCGACTTCGATTCTTGAATAATCTACATCACTTTTGCTTCAATTGTAACAAAAGATTCCCCTTTTATGTGGAATATGTGGAAAAGGCCCGTATCAAGAATTCTGATTTTATCTATAGGCAACTCGTCAATATCTTATTCATTCGCAACAAAAGATTTTCTTTGCGCGACGGTCAAAAAAAATACGCTTTTTTTGATTTGGAGAGAGATACTATTTCACCAATCGAGTCACAGGTATCTAACATATTCATATCGAAAGATTTTCCACAAAGTGGTGACGAAAGGCATAACTTGTATAAATCTTTCCATTTTCCAATTCAATCCGATCCATTCGTTCGTAGAGCTATTTATTCGATCGCAGACGTTTCTGGAACACCTCCAATAGAGGGACAAATAGTCAATTTGGAAAGAACTTTTTGTCAACCTCTTTCGGATATGAATCTATCTGATTCAGAAGGGAAGAACTTGCATCAGTATCTCAATTTCAATTCAAACATGGGTTTGATTCACACTTCATGTTCTGAGAAAAAAGGCTCATCCGAAAAGAGGAAAAAGCGGAGTCTTTATCTAAAGGAATGGGTTGAAAAAGAGAAGATGTATAGAACCTTTCAACGAGATAGTGCTTTTGAAATTATCTCAAAAAAATGGAATCTATTCCAAACATATCTACCATGGTTCTTTACTTTGACAGGGTGCAAATATCTAAGTTGGATAGTTTTAGATACCTTTTCAGACCTATTACCGATACTAATTAGGAGTCTAAAAGAATGGGTATTCATTTTTCATGATATTATAGATCCATCATGGCGATTTCTTCAGAAAAAATGCTATCCTCGGAATCTGATAAGTAAGATTTCGAGTAAGTGTTTCTATAATCTTCTTCGGTCCGAAGCAATTATTCATCGAAATAATGAGTTACCATTGATATCGACACATCTGAGATCGTCAAATGTTCAAGAGTTACTCTATTCAATCCTTTTACTTCTTCTTGTTGCAGGATATCTCGTTTATACACATCTTATCGTTTTTTCCCGAGCCCATAGTAAGTTCCAGACAGAGTTCAAAAAGATCAAATCTTTGATAATTCCATCATACAGAATTGAGTTGCAAAAACTTCTGGATAGGTATCCTCCATCTAAACTTAATTCTTTCGGGTTAAAGGATCTCTTTCTAGTTGCTCTGGAACAATTAGGAGATTTTCTAGAAGAAATACGGGCTTCCGGGGTAAAATCAAAACAGAAGGAGAAATTTTTTCATAGCAATCTCATCGATCTCATAAGTATCATACCAACAAATCCCATCAATCGAATCGCTTTTTCAAGAAATACGAGATATCTAAGTCATACAAGTAAAGAGATTTATTCATTCATAGTAAAAAAAAAAAGAGTGAATGATTCTTTTTCTTATGATAAAATCGAATTCTTGATCAGGGACAATGAGCTCATTGATGGGAAACTCAAAGATTTCTTGGTTCAGCTCTCCACCTTAACCTTAACGAGAGAAAAAGGGATTGATCAAATTCTATTGAGTCTGACTCATAGTGATCATTTATCAAAGAATGACTCTGCTTATCAAATGGTTGAAGAGCCGGGAGCAATTTACTTACGATACTTAGTTGACGTTCACAAAACGGATCTAATGAATTATAAGTTCAACACATCCTGTTTAGCAGAACGACGGATATTCCTTGCTCATTCTCAGACAACCACTTATTCACAAACCTCGTGTGGGGTGAATCGTTTTCATTTCCCATCTCATGGAAAACCCTTTTCGCTCCGTTTAGACCTATCCCCCTCTAGCGCTGTTTTATTGATAGGTCCTAAAGAAGTTGGACGATCCCATTTGGTCAAATACCTAGCAACAAGGTCCTATGTTCCTCTCGTTACAATATTTCAGAACAAGGAAATATGGAGCACCCTGCTATTTTATGGTGATCTTGACGATGATGAGTACGGGGACGAGGAGGAGGACGATGATGAGGATTTTGAGTCTGTTGAGTCTGAGTTTTCGGGAGAGGTTGATGATATTGAGGATAGTGACTATATGGAGGATAGTGACGATTTGAATGCGAGTGACTTTGCTAGGGAGATGCGGTTTGTTCTAGATGAGGAGTATGCGGAGAATCTAGATTTTTGTCTGGAGTCACTTGTGCTGCTGAAAAGCCTAGACCAACTCTATTTCCGCGTTTACTTAGAATTTGCAAAAGCAACGTCTCCTTGCATAATATGGATTCCAGACATTCATGGTCTGGATAAGAATGAGTGGAGTTACTTATCCTTGAGTCTATTCGAGAACTCTTTCTCTGAAAGAGATTCCACTAGAAATAGTCTTGTTATTGCTTCGACTCATATTCCCCAAAAAATCGATCCCTCTCTAATAGGTCCGAATAGATTCAATACATGCATTAAGGTGCATGGACTTCTTATTCCACAACAACGAAAGCTTTTTTGCACTCTTTTATATACTAGGGGATTTTACTTGGAAAAGAAAATGTTCCATACTAATGGATCCTGGTCCATACCCATGGGTTCCAATGTACGAAATCTTGTAGCACTTACCAATGAGGCCCTATCGATTAGTATTGCACAGAGGAAATCAATTGTAGACAATAATATAATGAAATTGGCTTTTCATAGACAAACTTGGGATTTGCGAGCCGGGGGAAGACCGGCTACGGAGCATGGGATCATTTTCTATCAGATAGGAAGGGCTGTTGCACAAACAGTATTTCTAAATAATTGCCTCATAGATCCTATATCTATCTATGTGAAGATCAATTTGTGTCAGGAAGGGTATTGGGATTCTTATTTGCACAAATGGTATTTCGAACTTGGAACGAGCATGAAGAGATTAACAATACTTCTTTATCTTTTGAGTTGTTCTGCCGGATCGGTTGCTCAAGGCCTTTGGGCTCTACCCGATGAACAAAATGGGATCCTTTTTTATGAACTTATTGAGAGTGATGCTGATCTAGTTCATGGCCTATTAGAAGTAGAAAGCGCTCTGGTGGGATCCTTACAGCCAGAAAAAGATTGCAGTCAGCCAGAAAAAGATTGCAGTCAGCCAGAAAAAGATTGCAGTCAGTTTGATAATGATCCAGTGACATTGCTCTTTCGGCCCGAACCAAGGAGTCGTCTCGATATGATGCAAAATGGATTGCGTTCTTTCTTTGGTGAGCATCAGAGACTTTTCTATAACTCGGAAGAAAAAGAAGAAAA